ATCTAACTCATAATCAGATCTTGGTAACTAGTTATTTACAACTTGACAATTTAAAACAAACCTTTCAAGTACTTAAATTTCAATATTATTTAATGGAGGAAAATGGGCAGATTTATAATCCCGATGCATTCAGTAACATCATTTTGAATCCATTCAAATTAAATTGGTATTCTCTTCATTACAATTTTTGTGAAGAGACATCCACAAAAATTCGTCTTGGGCAATTTCTTTGTGAAAATTTATGTATAGAAAAAAATGGACCGCACTTAAAATCGGGCCAAGTTCTAATTGTTCAATTTGACTCTGTAGTAATAAGATCAGCTAAGCCTTATTTGGCTACCCCAGGGGCAACAGTTCATGGTCATTATGGGGAAATCCTTTATGAAGGGGATACATTAGTTACATTTATATATGAAAAATCGAGATCTGGTGATATAACGCAAGGTCTTCCAAAAGTAGAACAAGTTTTAGAAGTTCGCTCGATTGATTCCATATCGATGAATTTAGAAAAGAGGGTTGACGGTTGGAACGAATTTCTAACAAGAATTCTTGGAATCCCTTGGGGATTCTTGATTGGAGCTGAGCTAACTATAGCGCAAAGTCGTATTTCTTTGGTTAATAAGATCCAAAAGGTTTATCGGTCCCAAGGGGTGCATATCCATAATAGGCATATAGAAATTATTGTACGTCAAATAACATCAAAAGTCTTGATTTCAGAAGACGGAATGTCTAATGTTTTTTTGCCCGGAGAACTTGTTGGATTGTTGCGAGCGGAACGAACGGGACGGGCTTTGGAAGAAGCGATCTGTTACCGAGCTATCTTATTGGGAATAACGAGAGCATCTCTGAATACTCAAAGTTTTATAGCCGAAGCAAGTTTTCAAGAAACGGCTCGCGTTTTAGCAAAAGCTGCTCTCCGGGGTCGTATCGATTGGTTGAAAGGACTAAAAGAAAACGTTGTTTTGGGAGGGATGATACCTGTTGGTACGGGATTCAAAGGATTTGTACATCGTTTAAGTCAACATAAAAACATTCCCTTGAAAACAAAAAAAAAGAATCTATTCGAGGGAGAAATGAGAGATATTTTGTTTTACCACAGAGAATTATTTGATTCTTGTCTTTCAAAGAATTTACATGATAGATCAAAACAACAATGATTTCTCGGATTTCATAAAAAACAAAAAAGATTCATCCTTTTTATTTTTTATGTATTTGTTATGGTTATTTAATTTAGTAATGTAGTTATGGTTATTTAATTTAGTAATGTATTAGTAATGTAATAAAATAAAGAAATTCAAATAATCAAAATAACGAATAGAAAGTAATTAATGTTTTGGATTGTGTATCAACGGCCAATCCGCGTTCGAAAAGAAGGTTCCATTGGAACAATTTTTTATTTCAGGATACCTCATCTCTTTCTAAAAAAAGAAAGAGAAAGTGTGGGGAGAAATGACAAGAAGATATTGGAACATCAATTTGGAAGAGATGATGGAGGCGGGAGTTCATTTTGGTCACGGTACTCGGAAATGGAATCCTAGAATGGCACCTTATATCTCTGCAAAATGCAAAGGTATTCATATTATAAATCTTACCAGAACTGCTCGTTTTTTATCAGAGGCTTGTGATTTAGTTTTTTATGCAGCAAGTAGAGGAAAACAATTTTTAATTGTTGGTACAAAAAATAAAGCAGCAGATTTAGTAGCATGGGCTGCAATACGGGCTCGATGCCATTATGTTAATAAAAAGTGGCTTGGGGGTATGTTAACGAATTGGTCCACTACAGAAACAAGACTTAATAAATTCAGGGACTTGAGAATGGAACAAAAGGCGGGGAGACTCGCTCGTCTTCCGAAGAGAGATGCAGCCATGTTGAAGAGACAATTATCTCACTTGCAAACATATCTGGGTGGAATTAAATATATGACAGGGTTGCCTGATATTGTAATCATCGTTGATCAACAAGAAGAATATATGGCCCTTCGAGAATGTATTACTTTGGGAATTCCAACGATTTGTTTAATCGATACAAATTGTGACCCAGATCTTGCGGATATTTCTATTCCGGCGAACGATGACGCTATAGCTTCAATCCGATTAATTCTTACAAAATTAGTATTTGCAATTTGTGAGGGCCGTTCTAGCTATATAAGAAATCTTTGATTCATAATAAAATAAAAAATTGACTTCATAAACTCTATAATTAAATCAGTTACTCTTCCTGAATATCAAAAAATAGATAAAAATTGGGGATATTATGTAATTAATCCGTTTCCTAAATAGAAAATGAAATTCAAGTAGACAAGTCGATAAAGCGATGATTGAATCAAAATAATTAATTTCTTTTAAATATTTATATTAGAGGACAATATGAATGTTCTATCATATTCAATCAACACACTAAAGGGTTTATACGAGATATCGGGTGTCGAAGTAGGCCAACATTTCTATTGGCAAATAGGGGGTTTCCAAATCCATGGACAGGTACTTATTACTTCTTGGGTTGTAATTGCTATCTTATTAGGTTCAGCTGCTATAGTTGTTCGAAATCCACAAACCATTCCGACTGGCGGTCAAAATTTCTTTGAATATGTCCTCGAGTTCATTCAAGATGTGAGTAAAACTCAAATTGGAGAAGAATATCGTCCTTGGGTTCCCTTTATTGGAACTATGTTTCTATTTATTTTTGTTTCTAATTGGTCAGGGGCTCTTTTACCTTGGAAAATCATACAGTTACCCCATGGGGAGTTAGCCGCACCCACGAATGATATAAATACTACTGTTGCTTTAGCTTTACTCACGTCAGTAGCCTATTTCTATGCGGGTCTTACAAAAAAAGGATTAGGTTATTTTGGTAAATACATTCAACCAACTCCAATTCTTTTACCCATTAACATCTTAGAAGATTTCACAAAACCTCTATCACTTAGTTTTCGACTTTTCGGAAATATATTAGCGGATGAATTAGTAGTTGTTGTTCTTGTTTCTTTAGTACCTTTAGTGGTTCCTATACCTGTTATGTTTCTTGGATTATTTACAAGTGGTATTCAGGCTCTTATTTTTGCAACCTTAGCTGCAGCTTATATAGGCGAATCCATGGAGGGTCATCATTGATTAGTCATAGGAAAAGTCTATTTTTAGCTTAGATCAAGGCAATATATGTGTGGCTCAAAATACTCTTTCTATTCTATCAAGATAATCTATTTATATTCTCTAAATAGACAAATAAAGTTTACGATAATAGAAAAATGATATTCGAAAATTGCAGTTTAAAATAAAAGAAAAAGGGGTTGGTTAGTAGAGGGGGTTTGCACCAGGTATGCGGGATCTAATGGCTATAAGTTCACTATTGTAGATATTGTGAATTAGATGTTACGAAGAATGATTAGAAAATCTGATTGAATTTAAGATAGAATAGGCGGTTTACGTTATAGAAGAAACATATGTATATTTGATATTAGATATTGACAAGTTATATATGAACGAATATTTAATTTGCCCTATCTAAATTTAGATAGGGATGCCAACTGAAGTCCTTCCATTTCGTTTTTGAATGTGAATTGAATGAATAAACAGATAAAAAAGATCGAAGAATGATTAGAAAAAGGAAATGAAATACTCAAGTTATATTGATTGAGAAAAACTCTACAAATAGGAACTAAAAAAGATGAAGTCTTTCTAATGATCTAATGATTCCATAATATTATGATTTATTTTCTATTTCAATTCGGAATTTTTAGTTATTTTGACTGGATGAATATTAGCAATGGAATAATGAAGTCATAATTCATTGGTTGATTGTATCATTAACCATTTCTTTTTTTGTGTGTGAGGGACTTATAATGAATCCATTGATTTCTGCCGCTTCCGTTATTGCTGCTGGATTGGCTGTAGGGCTTGCTTCTATTGGACCTGGAGTTGGTCAAGGTACTGCTGCAGGACAAGCTGTAGAAGGTATTGCGAGACAGCCCGAGGCAGAGGGAAAAATACGAGGTACTTTATTGCTTAGTTTAGCTTTTATGGAAGCTTTAACAATTTATGGATTGGTTGTAGCATTAGCGCTTTTATTTGCGAATCCTTTTGTTTAATCATATAAATATGAGAAATACGTATTTCTTTTATGGTCTTGGACTTACAGGTTGCTTTTTCACATTCTATCAAAATATCGACCTTACATAATTACTTGTTTGTTTTTATTCGTTGAGAAAATAAACCGCGGGAAGGACTGATTTGAGAATGAGGAATTCGTGTTACCCACTCGCTTTCTTCCTTCCCCTTCGTAGTCCAAAGGAGAAGTGTTGCAACAAAGAAGGTATTTTGTAATTCAAACGAAACCTAGTATAGGACCTTATTCCAATTAATTCTATTTCAATAAGTATTATTCTTATTGGAAATCTCAATTGAAAAAAAAAAAAATTTGAAAGAAGTAGCAAAGGGTTGAAGTAATACAACGATTTTTTGAGTTTATTTATAATATAAGAAATACAAGAGGAGATCATATGAAAAATGGAACCGATTCTTTCGTTTTCTTGGGTCACTGGCCATCCGCCGGGAGTTTCGGGTTTAATACCGATATTTTAGCAACAAATCTAATAAATCTCAGTGTAGTGATTGGTGTATTGATCTTTTTTGGAAAGGGAGTGTGTGCGGGTTGTTTATTTCAAGAATAGGTTGGATTCAACCAGCTGTACCTCTTTTTTTTCTTTCTAACTAAAGGTGCATAGTTTCGCGAATTACTTCTGAATAAATAATAAATAAAGTGAATAAATAAAGAAATCATATGTAAGAACCATAGCATTTCGCAATTTGTTGGTAAATATACTTTGATTTTCTATCAACCAATAATGTGGGGCCATTAACATGGTTAAAGCTAAACCGTTTGAAGTCCAGGCGCAGCATGGTATTCTTTCTACCACTATGTTAATACCGAGACAGTTTTCAATAAAAAAACGAGCAGTTAGAAATTTTTCGATATAGAACACTCATGTCGATAAAATGCTTTG